TTTCTTGTTTTTAGTCCAGCAAAGTAAATGTAAATAGTAAAGAAAAAAACAAGAAAAAAAGAATTATAAAATAATAAGAAGAACTCACATTTGGATTCTATTTTGACTCTATATCATAGGAATGGAAATAGTTCTTCTTATTATTGTTGTTGCTTTAATAACAAGCATTTTTGTTTTCAAATCAGATAAATTTTTTTCTATCTATGATTCATTGGAACAAAAAAGGGCCTGGATAGGTCAGTACCTATCCGGGCCGTGGGAATAAAATAAAAAGGCCCTTTTGAACAAACTCAAAGAAAGATTCTTTTTTTTTTTCTATATTTCTATTGGAAATATATTTTTCGAGCCCTTACTTTATGGAATTGGAATTGCTGATAAAAGTTGTATATATCTATATAATAAAAAGAGATAAAAAAATAATAAAGAAAGATAAAGAAAGACTTTTTCAATCTTTACTTTATGTATGGGAGAGATGGCTGAGTGGACTAAAGCGGCGGATTGCTAATCCGTTGTACGAGTTATTCGTACCGAGGGTTCGAATCCCTCTCTTTCCGTTTCCATTGATGAATTGATATTTTATTTATCTTTCGAATTTCTCGAACCCTTTTTCTTTTTTCATAGTTAAAGGTGTGGAATAGATAAAATCCGAAGAAAATTTGAAAATCAAGTAAGGAAAATGCCTTTATTTTTTATTCTTCATTCTTCACGCCCAGGATTACGTCCCGGATCATTAGATAGGAATCCGAAGATGAAGAGAGAAACAAAGAATATCACTACTGTGTAAACGAAGAGTTTGAGAGTAAGCATTACACAATCTCCAAGATCATTTTTTGGGAAAAAGAGAATAGATTTTCCATTTTTATACCACATATCCTATTTTGACTCCTATTTTGACACCAAGACATGAGAAGTAGTTTCTAGAAATGGAAAAGCATTTTCAAAAAATCATTTGTAATTAAGAGTCTTTCATTGCCAAAATTTTCTTTCATACCCACAATTAGATATTGTGGGGGACCCTAATTAATAGTGCCTTTCACTGGAAAAAGGAAAGGGTTAGAATGAGGTGATACAGATTTATTGCGACTATCCGATACTTTGACTTTCAATGTTTTAATTGAGGGTTCATAATCTAAGATTTTTCTAATCTTATCAATTGTTAGAATTTTTTTTCTCGAAGAAATCATGAATTTTTCTAGGGCAGTATTAAATATTTCATCGAAAACTTACAGCGGCTTGCCAAACAAAGGCTAAGAGAAAAAAGAACAGAGGTATGACTGGCATAACATCTACGATTGGATTCAAAAAAGCATAGGCTTCGGGCAATTTGGCGAAGAAAAAATTACTCGAATAAAGGGCAGAATTAAGACAGATACAGATCAAACTAAAGATATTAAGCATAACAAACATTTTGTTCTTGGAGATAATTGAATTTTGATTGAGTTATTGATATGGTATTGATATAAGGGAAAAAAGAATAAAGTAGGGTAGACCAAAAAATCCTTCTTTTTCTTTTAACTCACCCAATCAAGAATACTTCAAGTCTCAAAAGAGAATAGAAGAAATCATACTTTCATAAATATCTTAATTGAATTATATGTAATGATCAATAAATTCAGTTTAATTCTATGTCTATACGTGTCAAAATCCTAGCAACAATCTAATCTATTCCATAAATATTTGGACTGGAATTGACGAACGACTAATAACAATATTAGTGTTTATTAGTGTCGACTAGAAATCTAAATGGGGCGTGGCCAAGTGGTAAGGCAACGGGTTTTGGTCCCGCTATTCGGAGGTTCGAATCCTTCCGTCCCAGAGCATACCAATTATATCAGAATAAAGATTGCTTTAAAAGTCGGAGGGGCCTTTGATTCTATGCCCATCCCCTTCATATTGAAGGTTAGTTACTTAGAAAAACCTTACGTCTCATATCCATTTGCATTCTCAATGATGCATTCTAGATCGAAATCCGAAAGAAAAGCCTCTATATTCCCTATCTATTATTCCCTATCCCTTAAATGAGGTAGCCTAATTATTAATTATTAATTCTCTGTGGATTGTTTTATTAAAAAATAAACAAGAGGGTTTTCTTGGTACTAATGGAATTCAATTAATGGGATTAAGTCTCTTAAGGCTAGGTTAGGGGAAACTCAAATAAAAATAGGAACAAAGACTCGTTTGGCTTTGTACCTAGACAAGATAGTCTAGCATCCCGTAAAAGAGGATCTTTTTTTTTATTTATGATTCATCATCCCATATTATTTGTGAAATAGATCAGTAAATAGATCAGTAGTGGAAGGTATCAATTTCAATATCGGTGTCTGTACAAATCTCATTAACAAACAATCAAGTTACATATGTAACAAATCCATTTTCTTTGAACCTCAGTTTTAGGTATTTCGTCTTTGGCTCTAATGAATTATTGTAAATCTATTATTGTAAATCTATGTAACAATTCAGACGGGGCAATTCATACATTCTATTTACTTTTTACTTTATGGGAAGATTCTTATGGAAAAATTACAGAAAGATTACTGAACCTCAAGTCAAACAAAATATAACAAAATACCTAAAAAATGAGGAAGGAAATTTTGAGATGTATGTATTTGTTATCGTTCTATTTCAGCGACAATGAGGTTTCGATTTTCGTGAAAAAGATTTATGATCTTTAAAATTTTTTAAATTAAAATATTTCACATAGAATATCCATAATTACTTCCAGTAACAATTGTTCAGTCTAAGATACAGAAATCTCCTATTCTTTCGGTTCTTATTTTATCAATCATATGAAAGAATAACGATCTAAATCTTCTTCACGAAAAAAAACGAAGAGAAATTGGATTTGTTTTTGATCTATCTATTTGCTTTAAATCATTGTTGGTTCAGTTCAAAACGAAACATGGATTTATCTCTCTTATTTATAAGGATCAAATGCGGTTTTTTTTATTGTTTGTAAAACTTTATTCAACTCAAATAATGATGTAATGATGTCGAAGTAGTCAATTTTTTCAATTAAATATTTGTAATGATTTATTATTAGATTAGTCTTTCGTACTTGAAGAAGTATTAGATTGATGAATCTATCCTATTGTGTCACTTGAAGATGCAGATTCAAAAATAACTCATTTATTTTATATTTGTATCCTTTTATTTTTATATAAATTTGATTTTTATAAAAATTTTTATAAATATATAAATATAAATGTCTATTATATTATGTATTATAAAATATATAATAATATTATATTTTATCATATCTATAATTATTTTAGAATATTTATAATAATATATATATAATTATAGATATTCTATTATTATTATACTATTTATATATTATAGATATATTATAGATAAATTATAGATATTAGAATATCTAATTTTATATTTATATGTAATTTTATAGGTATAAAAGATATAAAAATATAAATCATTTTATAGATATATAATCTATCTAGATTATAGATATAAGAAAATCTAATAAAAAATGTTGCATTCATACAATAAAATACGGGATTAAGTTGAATTCTTGATGAGACATCTTCAGAAAAATATCTACACATCCATAAAAAAAAAGAAACAAGTATAGATTACTATGTACCGACTAAAACAATGACTATTCATGGTTCCATAATTGAATCAATTACATACCGGCTCCAAACTAGAGGAATGTTATGGTAAAACTTCGTTTGAAACGATGTGGTAGAAAGCAACGTGCGACTTGAAGGACATGATCAGTTGTGGATTTTTACACCCACCATTTTTTTATATTCAAATTTTATTATATAGTTATATAGGAATGAAGGTGCTCTTGGCTCGACATCGTTTGTTCTGCTCCACTAGAAGAACCCCTCTTTTCTTTTTTTGTTGGGTTGTAATGTAAATAGTACATGATGGAGCTCGAGTAGAAAGTATTGATTCATTTCTCGGGGGCAAGGATCTAGGGTTAGTGCCAATCAAGAAGTTGGAAATACTTTGTAAGTATATCTTCGATATAGACGAAAGGATACAATTCAAGCAAGTTTAAAATCCAAAAAGAAAATTTGTTTGAATTTGTAGAACACTTTCAATCAAAAGTGTATCGTGCGGGAATCAACCGTTCGTATGATTCTTTGATAAAAATAAATCACAAAAAAAAGGTATGTTGCTGCCATTTTGAAAGGATTAAGGATCATCGAAGTAATGTCTAAACCCAATGATTTAAAACAGAAATAAAGGATCCCGGAACAAGGAAACGCCGTTTTCAATTGTCTCAAAAACTAGGATTAGGATCAGAATGACGAATACAATAGATTTTAAACGAGACAAACAAAAAGGGGGTTAGAGACCGCTCAATAAATGAAATGCCTAAGGGTTGTCCTTTGAGCTATTTGAGAGTTATCCAACTTGAGTTATGAGTACGAATGATTTTATATTTTTGGGGAAAGAAGAACAAAAAAAAGGACTTAAATTAAATCATAGTCTAATGAATTTGATGATTTTATAGATCTATTTGCCATTGGAATTCTATACATCGACATAACTTTGAATCATTTTTTCTCGAGCCGTACGAGGAGAAAACTTCTTATACGTTTCTAGGGGGGGGGGGGGTATTGTTCACCTACATCTATCCCAATGAGCCGTCTATCGAATCGTTGCAATTGATGCTCGATCCCGAAGAGAAGGAAGAGATCTTCGGAAAGTGGGTTTTTATGATCCGATAAAGAATCAAACTTATTCAAATGTTCCTGCTATTCTATATTTCCTTGAAAAAGGAGCTCAACCTACAGGAACTGTTCATGATATTTCAAAGAAAGCGGAGGTTTTTACGGAACTTCGTCTTAATCAAACGAAATTCAAATTCAATCAATGAAATACAAAAAACGAGGGGGGGATCACTCGTATATAGCTTTGTATAACTTTCTCTACTACTGCCCCTTAATCTATCTTATTGATATAAGATGGATAGAAAAAAGATCAAGTGAATAGATGAAGGAATTATATCTAGAAATATAAAATTCTGA